GGGAATCGTCGAGGTATTTGTTCAAATAGGTATAATCCATGGAATCGAAGAAACTATCAAAATGAAACGGTTGACGATAATAAGTATACGAAAGAGAAAGAACCCTATTTTTGTAGTTCCTATGATGCACTTGGAGCTTATCGGCAGAAACGAATCAATTTAGATAGTCCTTTGTGGCTCCGGTGGCGACTCGATCAACGTGTCATTGCCTCAAGAGAAGTTCCCATCGAAGTTCAATATGAATCTTTGGGTACCTATCATGAGATTTATGGGCACTATCTAATAGTAAGAAGTGTAAAAAAAGAAATCCTTTGTATATACATTCGAACAACTGTTGGTCATATTTCTTTTTATCGAGAAATAGAAGAAGCCATACAAGGGTTTTGTCGGGCCTACTCATACGATACCTAAGCTAAGTAATTATGTGATACCGTGGGAATTCGGTTCTCTACGGCTCAACCGGTATCATAATTCCTGAATTTCTACGTGAATCAAGATCGAGGAAAGGAAGTCTTCAAATCACTGACTCAAACCCATTGTCGAATCCTACTCAGCGGAATATGGAGGTACTTATGGCAGAACGGGCCGATCTGGTTTTTCACAATAAAGTGATAGATGCAACTGCCATGAAACGACTTATTAGCAGATTAATAGATCACTTCGGAATGGCATATACATCGCACATCCTGGATCAAGTAAAGACTCTGGGTTTCCAGCAAGCCACTGCTACATCCATTTCATTAGGAATTGATGATCTTTTAACAATACCTTCTAAGGGATGGCTAGTCCAAGATGCTGAACAACAAAGTTTGATTTTAGAAAAGCACCATCATTATGGGAATGTACACGCGGTAGAAAAATTGCGTCAATCCATTGAGATATGGTATGCTACAAGTGAATATTTGAGACAAGAAATGCATCCTAATTTTAGGATGACTGATCCTTCTAATCCAGTCCATATAATGTCCTTTTCGGGAGCTAGAGGAAATGCATCTCAGGTACACCAATTAGTAGGTATGAGAGGATTAATGTCGGACCCCCAAGGACAAATGATTGATTTACCCATTCAAAGCAATTTACGCGAAGGACTTTCTTTAACGGAATATATAATTTCCTGCTACGGAGCCCGCAAAGGAGTTGTGGATACTGCTGTACGAACATCAGATGCTGGATACCTCACGCGTAGACTTGTTGAAGTAGTTCAACACATTGTTGTGCGTAGAACAGATTGTGGCACTATCCGAGGTATTTCCGTGAGTCCTCGAAATGGGATGACGGAAAAAATTTTGATCCAAACACTAATTGGTCGTGTATTAGCAGACGATATATATATGGGTCTACGATGCATTGCCACTCGAAATCAAGATATTGGTATTGGACTTGTCAATCGATTCATAACCTTTCGAGCACAATCAATATATATTCGAACCCCCTTTATTTGCAGGAGTACATCTTGGATCTGTAGATTATGTTATGGTCGGAGTCCCACTCATGGCGACCTGGTCGAATTGGGAGAAGCAGTAGGTATTATTGCAGGTCAATCAATTGGGGAACCAGGGACTCAACTAACATTAAGAACTTTTCATACCGGTGGAGTATTTACAGGTGGTACTGCAGAACATGTACGAGCTCCTTCTAATGGAAAAATAAAATTCAATGAGGATTTGGTTCATCCCACACGTACACGTCATGGACATCCTGCTTTTCTATGTTATATAGACCTGTATGTAACTATTGAGAGTCAAGATATTCTACATAATGTGAATATTCCACCAAAAAGTTTTCTTTTAGTTCAAAACGATCAATATGTAGAATCAGAACAGGTGATTGCTGAGATTCGCGCTGGAACATCCACTTTCAATTTTAAAGAGAGGGTTCGAAAACATATTTATTCTGACTCAGAGGGAGAAATGCACTGGAGTACCGATGTGTACCATGCGCCTGAATATAGATATGGTAATGTTCATCTCTTACCAAAAACAAGTCATTTATGGATATTATCAGGAGGTCCGTGCAGATCCAGTATAGTCACTTTTTCGCTCCACAAGGATCAAGATCAAATGAATGTTCATTCTCTTTCTGTCGAACGGAGATATATTTCTGACCTCTCAGTGACTAATGATCGAGTGAGACACAAATTGTTTAGTTCGGATCCTTCCAGTAAAAAAGGGAAGGGGATTCTTGATTATTCAGGACCTGATCGAATCATATCTAATGGTCATTGGAATTTCCTATATCCTGCCATTCTCCACGAGAATTCTGATTTATTGGCGAAAAGGCGAAGAAATAGATTCATCATCCCATTCCAATATGATCAAGAACGGGAGAAAGAACTAATGCCCCGTTCTGGTATCTCGATTGAAATACCCATAAATGGGATTTTACGTAGAAATAGTATTCTTGCTTATTTCGACGATCCCCGATACAGAAGAAGTAGTTCAGGAATTACTAAATATGGGACCATAGAGGTGGATTCAATCGTCAAAAAAGAGGATTTGAT